CAAATTTTTATTTGTAGCAAACAAGTAGTTAGTTTATCGAAATCCAAGTAAAAATAAGACGAATGGGGTTTCTTTGTTGACATAAGATCTAGTTGTAGAAAGAATCAAAAGTTGTGGATAACTCTTTTTTATCTCTATTCCCGATTACTAATTAAACTAATTAAGAAGTTAAGAAGCCTCTATTAACAAGATAAAAGAGTGAATCCTTCTTTTCGTGAAATTGGGAAAATAAAATGAATTTCCTCTTCCCGTCTTACGTATGTATATATAATTCAAATATAGAAAATATAGATATAGAGTTTTGTATCTTTCTATATCTCCCGAGAATCCCATTTCCATTTTGATTAAGAATCCCCTTTGGGTCGGATTCTAACGAATCTTTCGACTATTTGTAAGAAATTTTTTTCTTTTTTTAATTATTAGAAGACAAGAGCAAAAGACGAAGAAAATAATAAAGGCGATTATCATACATATCTTTTACATATCTTTCATGTAGAAAGATGAATAAGTCCATTATATACTCATTTAGATATATACTTAGATCTATACTAATTAAAATTCGAATTTAATAAATATTATATTCATTAATAAAAATTACAATTATTAATTATAATTATTATAAGATATCTTTATAAAAAAAATAAAATAAATAATAATAACAGGTACAAATAGTAAATCGAGGTATCCATTCTATGACAACTTTCGACTTTCCCTCTGTTTTGGTGCCTTTAGTAGGCCTAGTATTTCCGGCAATGGCAATGGCTTCTTTATCTCTTCATGTTCAAAAAAACAAGGCTGTTTAGATCCGACGGGCCCAACTCCCATCTTTTTTTTTTTCAAAACTTAGACTTGTATCATAACACATATATCTATTTAGTGGAATATGGTATAACATGCGGCTTCCGCCGAACATAAAGGAAAGGCTCTTATGCCTGCAGAAAGATTATATATGGGTAAAGGAATTCTATCTATTTGAAAATAGATCAGGATCGCTGGATGGCTGAAATGTAAAGTAGGTCTATCTATATCGATGGGATCATACGAAGGGTATGTTATTATTTTAGATCGAACCAATTTGATGAATTACTCCTAAAGGTTCACAGCAAACTAGTACTAGTTGATGAGAGTTACTTCGGAAACAAAAAGAGTAAAGTCTGGGGTATTCTCTCAATTCCAATAAAACGAAACCGGATCAAGCATGAGTTGTCGATCAAAACATATATGGATAGAACCTATAACGGGGTCTCGAAAAACAAGTAATTTCTGCTGGGCCGTTATCCTTTTCTTAGGTTCATTAGGATTCTTATTGGTCGGAACTTCCAGTTATCTTGGTAGAAACTTGATATCTTTATTTCCGTCTCAGCAAATCCTTTTTTTTCCACAAGGGATCGTGATGTATTTCTATGGGATCGCAGGTCTCTTTATTAGCTCCTATTTGTGGTGCACAATTTCGTGGAATGTAGGGGGCGGTTATGATCGATTCGATAGAAAAGAAGGAATAGTGTGTATTTTTCGTTGGGGATTTCCTGGAAAAAACCGTCGCATCTTCCTCCGATTCCTTATAAAAGATATTCAGTCCATCAGAATAGAAGTTAAAGAGGGTATTTATGCTCGTCGTGTCCTTTATATGGACATCAGAGGCCAGGGGGTCATTCCCTTGACTCGTACTGATGAGAATATTACTCCACGGGAAATTGAACAAAAAGCTGCCGAATTGGCCTATTTCTTGCGTGTACCGATTGAAGTATTTTGAGAAATGAGCTGAAAAGAATGAATGCTTTCTCAGCAGGAAGGAAAAACTAAAGAATCCCCCTTTTCTATAACATAACTTAACTGAAGTTTCTTCAGAACACTCATTCGAGTTAAAGAAGACGTATACGGAACAACCATAAAAAACTCTTTTTGTAGTCTTTTATGTGTATGGAAATCTATACAACTCAATTTAATAACAAACAAAACAAAGAACAAATCGAAATAAGGGATTCATGTTATATATCATATAGCAAACCATTTTGAAATATAGAAATTTCCCTCCATTTTTTTTTATTCCGGACTCTAAGTAGTCAGTGAAAAATTTTCGAAATATTGGATCGCATAGAGTCGACTAATGAGGCGGGTTCATTAAAAATTAACAGATGAAATGAAAAAATGGCAAAAAAGAAAGCATTCACTCCTCTTTTATATCTTGCATCTCTAGTATTTTTGCCCTGGTGGATTTCTCTCTCATTTAATAAAAGTCTGGAATCTTGGATTACTAATTGGTGGAATACTAGGCAATCTGAAAATGTTTTGAATGATATTCAAGAAAAGGGTATTCTAGAAAAATTCATAGAATTAGAGGAAACCCTTCTCTTGGAGGAAATGATCAAGGAATACTCGGAGACACATCTACAAAACCTTCGTATAGGAATCCACAAAGGAACTATCCAATTAATCAAGATACACAACGAGGATCGTATACATACGATTTTGCACTTCTCGACAAATATAATCTGTTTCG